TATACATAAGTATATGCAATAGACTCATAGCGGGTTGTGGACTATTCCGTTTTTCTTTACCTAGTATAGTTAAAAAGAAAAGGTTTATTGATATCAATGCAATAAATTGTTTCAATTTCACAATGACCCTAATTACTTTTATTGAATTTCCCCCATCTGAACCTCATTCACTTGATACATGTACTTCCCAATTCGATTTAGGCATAGATCCAAGATCTTTCATCGAATCATATGATCAAGAGATTCTACTTGTCTCCTGAACTAAATTTATTAGGTAAAAATTTGTAGATTATTTTTTTATTCCGGATTTCCATTTCTCTTTTTTTTATTTCCTAGTTTAGTGGGGAGATATAGATAGGTATATATCATCTTAACAAAGGTAAATCAATGAATGAAGAGTGGAAGAAATGAAGTGAAAACCCTTTCTGAAAGACAAATTACTCCATGCGAGTATCTTAGACTTCATATTCTTTTGTTTTTTATTTAGAGATTCTTTTCTTTTTATAGATAATATCTAATCCAATAAAAAGAATTTCACTTTCTAGATTTCTAGAATCAATTCGAAATTTTTCTAATTTATATAGAATCAATCTATATAGATAAATATAGAATGTCTATTTGAATGAAGGATTCATGACTAGAAACGAGGAATCAATAAATTATATGGAATCATGAACGACAGAAAGATCCGTCAGATCTAGTCATATTATTCTATTATATTGACAATTTCGAAAAACTAGTCATATTATGAACATAGTATGGGTCGGTCAGGAAAACATGCCCCCATCGTCTAGTGGTTCAGGACATCTCTCTTTCAAGGAGGCAGCGGGGATTCGACTTCCCCTGGGGGTAGGGTACTATGAAAGGAGGTTGATCATGGATTCTAAATAACCTTAGAAGTGATTGTTCCTGGGTCGATGCCCGAGCGGTTAATGGGGACGGACTGTAAATTCGTTGGCAATATGTCTACGCTGGTTCAAATCCAGCTCGGCCCAAAAATGCGCTGATCCACCATGAATGGATAGAACCCATTTGTTTTCCAGAAATAACGAATTCGCAGGAAAAAAAGAAAACTTTCTAATATATCCCTACTTACATTTTTTTATTTTATCTTTTTTCTTTGAAAAAAATGGATTCTCAATCGATTTGAGAATAACAACATGGGTTATTAGTAATCCGTGTTGTTTTCACTAAGCATTCACGGAACTATCAATATATCTGTGAATCTCTGTTACAACGCAGTAATTCAAAATAGATGTTGAATGAAATAAAAATAATATGGATATACTTTTTAGGGGGATTGTAGTTCAATTGGTAAGAGCACCGCCCTGTCAAGGCGGAAGCTGCGGGTTCGAGCCCCGTCAGTCCCGAACGTATCCAATATATACTCAATCCACCCCTTCTTTATTCGGATAAAAGGGTACGGGGAACATAATTTCATTCCCCCAAAAAGTGATCTTTAGTTATTTTTTAGCATTTACCATCAAAAAAATCCGTTCTATTTCAAATAGTAACAATTGGTGGGAGAGAGCCATATGTGAATTAGTACAATTATTGGGGGCAGCATATTCAGAATTCCAGTAGAGTATCTACTGTATTTTTTTGATTGCTCCTCATCCTTGTAATGTATAACAATACTATATTTTTATTTTTTTTTACTAAGAGCATTTTTGTACTAACATTATAAAATAAATTAAACATAGTTACCCTGATAGAACCCATTCAGGTTAAACCTATTTTTTGGTTCCAATTGTGTGGAATCTTAATTACTAAAAAGAATCTCTTCCCACCGAGCAAGGGAATGAATCTTTTTTTTTTTTTCCTTCGGGTCCAAAGAAACAACCAAAAAAATAGTGAATTGTATGGAATATTAGATCTTTTATACCAAGATTAACCTTTCTCACACTTCTTTGGTTGTCAAGAAAACTAGATTATTAACATTCAAAAAGGAATTTAGAGCTTAACTCCGTCCTTTTTTCATTTCACGTCGATGGGTTGGTAACCAAAAAAGTGGGCAAATGGGCACAAAATGCTTGATCGGATAATTGTAAAAAAAGGTGATATATTATGGTATATTATGGTATATTTTTGGTATATTATGGTATATAAAGTCAAGAAGAGAAAAACGGATAAGAAATAAAAAATTATTGATTGGATTATTAATCCAATTTTTTATTCAGTATGGATAAAGGACCCTTCTATGTTATACTATTCAATTCTTGACGATTAATCCATGTGATAGCTCAGATATTCTTATTCATGATATTGATCTGATTCAATATCATCGCGATGTAATTCATCTCATTGAATTGAATTTACCGGCGAAAGAGTGATTCCTCATCTCTAGGGGATTAAATCCCGAGTTATTGCGAAGTAAAAAAAAACGAAATAATGATATTATGGAAGTCAATATTCTTGCATTTATTGCTACTGCACTGTTCATTCTAGTTCCTACTGCCTTTTTACTTATCATATATGTAAAAACCATAAGTCAAAATCAAAATAATTAATTTGAATGAAACTTGGCTTCTTAGTTCTTATTAATGATTGAATAAATACAAAATGAATAAATAAAAGCTTTGCCTTTTGATTCTTAATGAAATGAGCGAACGACAATCAGCAGTATTCTATGAGATCTGATAGTATGGTAGAAAGAAATATATTAATCTTTCTACCATACTAGTTACTTTTTTAGTCTTAGTGAAGTATAGAAAGTCGGATTCTATCGATTAATATAGATCAATCAAAATATTGATTGATCTTCATATATCATATATGTGATATGAATTAGGTATATGTAATCTTAATATTACCCTATTCTAATTCTTTGTTTCATCCATTTGATTTGTATTGATTCCAATCAAGCTCAAAAAAGCAAAAGACAACTCCCCTCTTAGTCTTACCATGCTAATTCCAAGGTTTCTTAGGTTTTTTTAGTTCAAATATGAACTATGAATCCTGACATACATCGAAAGACTAAAATACATGAAGTAAAAAGCAATATGGGTATATATAAAACCTAGTCGTTTTTTGACATTATGAAGAAGTAATTGATTACACCACTGACCAATAATTCAAGGAGTTCTATGGGAACGGAACTTATTCGGATTTCGAAAAGGAGTTGTAAAAATGCTTGAACATTGAAAGTGCGTATCTATGTCATTTCAAAAAAGTACTACTTTATCTTTGAAAACGAAAGGAAACAAATAAAAGAAATAAAAGGGAATCCCCTCTTACTCATTGTCGATATATGTGGTAAAATTTGGTTGGTTTATCAGTTTAGGAAGAATTTGGTTGGAATCTCTTTCTGTCTCCCCTTTACTTTCGGAATACGAGCAGGAGAATTGTTGAAATATCTGTTTGATTGAAAAAAGGGTATTATTCATTATAGTACATTACTATACCAGACCAGAATACAATGGAACTTTGAATTAAATAAAAAAAATGTAATAATTTAAAGCGCTTTACAGAGCTATCTAGAAAACAATTGATAAAGTTTGATTCATCAACTTAATTACTTAATTAGTAGTACTTAGAGTCCACTTCGTCCCCACACTACGAGTGAAAGGGAAAATGTAAAGACTACCATTAAAGCAGCCCAAGCAAGACTTACTATATCCATGTGAATGATGTCCCCTATCTCGATAAATATGAAGGAATTAGTCCATTATTGTTCACTAATAATAGTGGATCAATAGTGAACAGTCAAAAAGGATTCTGACCCAAGACTATTCATAAATCAATACACTAAATACACTTCAAACAAGTTTTTATATGATTTTTATAGTAGAAATGGGAACCATTAAGCCTACACAAAATAGGCCTTGCCATTCTTGGAAGTAGTACGGGAATGTTATTACTTGAACACATAGAAACGAAAATCTATTGTTTCGTTTGTTGATCTTGATAAGTAAAAGACATAAACAATGTGGAATGAAGATAAATCATTCATCCCTGTCTTTCCTAATTTGATTGAATTTTGACTATACTCCCGATTGTCACTCTTGAACCAATCGGGGGATAGCCTATTTCATTCTTGGCTCGAGGTTAGTGCAAAAAGAAAGACTTTTTGCACTTTTTTCTAAAAAAGCCAATTACCCATTCAATCTAATATTGATTGAATGCCTGCGCATTTATAGACTTTCATGAGTCTGTATCCAAAGTATTTTCCTGCTCTTTTCACACCCACTAATTCACTTGCCTATCCGGCTTAGTTCAATTTAAGCTAAGATCGAGAAGATCCAGTCAGTAGCCACTACATTGTAGTGGAAGGACTTCAAAATTCTCTTCCACTAGAATCTTGAATCTTAGACGCAAGGATTAAAATCCTTTTTAGTTTTGAGAAGCGACAGATGCTTAGAATCAAGCAAGTATCAACAGTTCTTTTGCGTCTGTGAGGGACTATAATTTATTGAGTTATATATCGGACGAACATAATAAGGAATTTTGAGTCTTGTGTTGATCAGGCGACACCCGGATTTGAACTGGGGAAAAAGGATTTGCAGTCCCCCGCCTTACCACTCGGCCATGTCGCCAAAATGATATAAACTAGACTAACATTTTTTCCCTCTGGAAGATTACTAAACTTCATTTTTTATTTCAATAGTTTCAATAGAAAGAAGTACAATAAAAAATGAAGTTTTTTTTTTTATTTTTTTTTCATAAAACAACAACTCAGGACAAATTGAACCATTAACTATTTAATCTTAATTATTTAATTATTCTTGGATTTGAATCACATTTTTTACTTAATAAGATAATAAAAATAAGATAATAAAATGAAAATGGATACAGAACTCATTGATATTTATTCTTTTCAATAAAAAAAAAGAGTTCTCAATTTTCATTATAACAGCAATTAGGAGTATATGTAAACCCTAGAACAAAAATTATTACAGGGGGTATCGAATGAGGTATCTTATCGATAAAATTCTTAAGAAGAAATTACCCGGAAAATGTTCTGCTTAAATTTTTAGAGTAGAAATTTTGATAAAACCCAC